AAGTAATCCCTTGTTACCGCTCCGTGGGGGAGTGATTGAAGCGATTGGGACAAGAGAGAGCAGAGTTATTTTGCCTGCAGCAATACGGATCTGTAAAATTTAGCTTGCATAGATTAGGGAAGTCTGGTTTGCGAGCTTGCCTCTCTCTGCTTTTGCCTCTCTGCGCTTTGTAGGCTTTAGAGAACAAGTCCCTCTTGCGCCGGTATTCGCTGCCATCAAATCATAGTAAGTCGGCTATCTCACTGTGAAAGGCAACTCCTAGCTCTAAGAACCTCTTGAAGAGCAGAAAGCTAGAATTCAAGTGAAGGGGGCTTCAAGCTGTGAAAACTCTTGGTCTTGGAGCATCAGTGTCATCAGTTCACCGGCAGGACAAATAACTACTAGGTTTGTGCAAGAAAATCTTCTTGCGTGACGGGAAAGAGAGCTGGGGGAAGCCTTCGTTTAAGTTGCGGGTTTGATTCGTTCCTTGTGAGCGTTAGTGAGTGGGGAATTGTAAGCTTTGAGCTTCAACAGGTTATACTTTTACATTAGCTTAGCAAACAAAGGGCGACCAGAAAAAAAGGCTTTCCTTCCTTTTTTCCCTTTGACATATATCCCAAGTACTTCTAAATAGAACTAGTGCCAAAGGTCAGTCAATTACTTTATAAAAGAGATGCCCTCCTGCGTTGCCGAACGAGACTGAACCATTTTACATTGTCCGAGCCGGAGGAGAGTCAAGCTCTACCCGAAACAGAACCCAGGCGGTTAAGCGGCATAGCGAGCTTCGGTCATGCGGTTTTTTGTTCATGTTCCGGGCCCCGGTGGGTAGAAATTCTCGGGATCTTTCTTCTCCTGACTGGACCATCCGATCAGTGCACCTATTTGATTTGAAAAGGGTGTTTTATTTTAGGGCACCTAAGGCAGCGGTTTTGCACATGCCTACCTATATTAAAGTCAAAAGTACATGCCACCACCAACCGCACTTAGGTTCTAAATCTAAGGTGACGTTGACCAAATAAAGTTCTTCGTCGTCTGACACCGGAAGTAGAGGGAATCTAAGGCAGTTCACTCACTCGCTTAGCGCTTGTACTAAGGCATCTTTCCTAAGGTAGCTTGTTTCTTTCCTACAAGTTGAACTAGTTCCTGTTTATTCAATTATATATATATATATTAATATATTACGCTAGAAATATAAAAAAAATATCGTTTAGCGTTTCTTCATTCAACAGAATAGAAGACCAATTTCCTTGCAAATATGAAAAACTACCGCCCATAAGGATCATACTTTCTTGGTGGGTTATACCCCTCACTCCTCTCCGAGGGGACTTCCTTCTTTACTTTTCCTCTTCATCTTACGAGTCCTGTGCACATAAAAATTTATTTTCCTAAGGCAATATCAAGGAGAATTATAAGTAGTAAGTGGAGTGAATAATGCGCGATAGCTGTTATTTAAGCAAGGCAGTTTATCGAAACGGAATTGCGTGGCTCTACAAACAAATTAGAGTTTTTCTTTGAATGCGTTCCGCTCCCTTTGGAAGCCTTTATCATAAGGAAGTTTACTCCGCGAACTATAGAAATTCTAGCCCCTTACGTGTGTAGGGGGCCGGCAGGCCGGGTGCACTACTGGGATAGTTTACTCACTCGACTGAAAGGAAAAAGCTTCCTTCGCTCCTACTGGTACTATTTCTGTGCCTTAGCTCGTAGTTGTGTTAGCTGTAGTGCTGTCATAGACTGGAACAGAGCTGCCGCACCTCCTACATCTTTGTGTGGTACACGAGTCTAGCTGACCCTGAAAGGGCATTTATTGATGTTGCTCAAATTAAAGTTTTGCTTCTCCATACAAAGCGGACGGGTTTCATGCAAGTTGCACGATTGAAATGGGCGGCTAGGAAGGAAAAAGTAATGTAGGCCCGAGAAAGATAGATAACAGGAGGAATGCTTACCGATTAGTAGATTAGAAGCATAGTCCTTAGCTTTTAGAAGCTAGGCAAGTCAACTGATTGACCTAACCCTTCTCTTCTTCCCTCCGATTTCGATCTCCTCTCTTCGTCTTCTTGATAGAAAGAGTCATTACTATAACTGAAATACATTGATGATGGTGACTCCGCATTTAAGAAAGCAGCTTACGGAAGAGAGAATCGTCCGCTTTCGGTTAGTGGCGGCTGATTACCAGTGTGACCCCTCTATCTCTGAGGTGCGGTTAGGTGGATCGGGTCGGCTTGGCCTCTGTAACGAATCTAGCCACTTCTCTCAGCCTCTTCTTCTAGGACGCTCCGCGAGGGTTACCCTTACATGTCATCTTCCCGGGAGCAGTCGTAACGCCGTAAGAGTATGCGTTCTTTCTTTATTCATACATTTCTTTCTAGATGCTTTGAATAGTAAGGAAGTCAGTCAACTGGAAGTAGCTTGATATAATTGTAGTCTTCGCTTGTTAAGCATATAGCTAGTCTTCTTTCTGAGCGAATGCTTACCTCAGGGCATCTCGTATAAGTCCTATGGTGATAAAGCTATTCGTCTGACGTGCATGGTCATGAGGCATTAAGTAGTATGTAAATATGCCCCACAACTATTAGTGATATACTAAGTAACCTCTTTAGGCCCAGCTAAACTACATAGTATAGTGTCAACCCGGAGTTTCGCAAGTTGTCCCCTCGCGTTACAGAGTCCAAGCAACCACTTGAGATGCTGACCCTTATTATATTATATTAGTTTAGCCGGAGTAAAGAATACTCAGCTTCCGCTTCTACAACGGAATATATTATGATATAATAGCGCAAGAAGATTCAGCTGAAAGAGAGAGATTGACCCTTGGGTAAGGGTCACACTCGGGGCTTCAATAGGTGATTAAGTAACCGACCCCCGGGGAGTTAAGAAATTATCTTCGTTATGCCTCTTATTCTTTCTTTATTGTTTTCTGGTAAACTAGTTAAAGTTAATTATGCAATCGTAAATTCATAATCACAAATAATTCAAATAGTCCGAGCTAAATTATATCAAGACTAGGTGTAGTCTACTGCTTCCTTCGCTAAGTAGGAGTTGGATGACTGTGAACACCCGGCGTTGTGTTCATCTTATTGATGATGTTACTGGTCTCACACCTCTCCATATGGAAGAAGATTATTTCGGATGTGGACACCTGAAGATATAAAATTGAATTACTTAGGTGATATTAGTAGCCCTCTATTAAATGAGAGTAGTAGCGGGGAGTGAGTAGTCGCGATCAATTGAATGAGTTAGTAGTGACTCGTCGTTTGCAACCGTAGGAGTCCTTAGGGGTATTGGACAGTCTGCAGGATTGACCTACGCGTTACATCAAATTAATTCTTTTAGTTTGTCTTTTGACAGGCGTACACCTCCGGGTCCTGTGCTAGAAATGCCAAGGCTTATAACATCCCGCCCGAATCACACAAGACACCTATGTTAGGTATCTTTGTAGTGTACACGGTCTTCCGTGAAGCGGCTATCCCAATCTTTTTAGAGACAAGGGAGCTACCCGTTGATCCTCTACATATAACAGCTGATGTCCGCTTAAGTGTTGCAGTTTTAGTTGGAGCGGGGTTAAGACTGTCTGAATCCATCAGTCATTTAGGATTCTTAGGCTCCGGATTTATGATGAAATGATCTAGTCGTAAAGACTACCTGCTTACAGAAGTACTATATATATTTATAGTTATGAACGTACTGAATCTTTCTTCCAACAATAATTATCACAGGTACGGATAACCCTTTGATTGAGCCTCTTTTCTTGTACTATCAATAATTATTATAATAAAAGCGGTACGAGAAAAGATAAATATATAAGGATGATACTGATACACCGAGTTGAGTCGGTGCTGGGTCTTCAAGCTCTTTCTTTCATGGGAAGTCGTTCACCCGATAAACTTCCTTACTTCTCGTTTGACTTCGACTCTCTCTTGCCCGCTTGTCGGGCTTAAAGCGGAACTGCGCTTCTCACTAACAGAATAGTAAGTCATCAAACGGAAAGAGTGGCGTTAAAGAGGACTGGGGAGCCTCTCGAAGTCTCCGATCTCACGGCCCTTCGCTTGTGAAGAAGCTTGGCTAGTTCTCCTTACTCGGACATTCAGTTCATCCGACCGCCGCCCATGCTTCAAGATTGAAGTTTGAACACCTATAAAAGAACGTTGTAACGAGATCGCATAGGTCCAACATAAACCCCCTCACAGGCAGCGGCGAGGATCAACAACTTCGTTAGAATCCCCTTTCGATAGGAACTACTATCTCTAACACAGCCAGATCTGGAACTTCATTCTCCTTCTAAAAATAAAACTATGTAATTATAGATATAGATGCATAACTCCAGCTTCGCTTTCTTTCTATCAACAGAATGGGAACCCTTATTTATCTTGATACGAATCTCCGATTAAGTTAGCTCTTCCGCGCTTGACTGCTTTCTTCGTCACACTTTACTTTGGGCGTCGTAGCGGAGAAAGGCTTGTGGCCTGCCGATTACCTGCTGCCTTAGACGTCTTTCTCTTCTCTTGTTTGTCTCTTAGGTATACCTTTAGCGAAGCGTTCAACAATACCATCGCCATCGGCTGACTCCAATGAAACCATTTCTACAGCAACTCAAAGGAGGAAACGAAGAAGAAAGATCTAATCCCAGGTAATGATTCTACTTCTACTATGGTGCTATTTGCCATTTGTTCTACAACTCACGGTACAAGTATTCCCTAAGTGAGTAAGGAGATGGAAGCGAAACTGCTCGAATGAAAGCTCTAGCGAGGAGGGAAGCGAAGCTGCTCGACGACAATGGATCGAAAGAGAGTAAACGAAGTTGGCGAATCAATAGCAATTAGGGTAAATGAAGTGACTCGACTAGTTAGTCTCGGGATTGAATCAACCAAGGGAGGAGATGAGCTAGCGAATCAGGAGCAGAAACCAAGTGAATTACTTTACTTGGATCTGTTTTTAGCTATATTTCAACCTTTTCTCCGATGGCTTTTGACGATTGGATTTCTCGAGTCTACTTTCCATGCTTTGACCATGTCATTTGGCAGAGAAGAAAAGAAGAGATGCGGCTTTTGACGGATGTTCTTAGGTTCAGCAACAGTTGAGGAGCCAACCTGCTCGACAATAATTCCATAAACACCTAGCGGAGACGGTGACAACCTAAATAGGAAGATTACAACTCCGAGACATTCCAATAGAAAAACAAATTCTAGTCATTTATGCGGCTATCAATGGATGATGGAAAAACCAGCTAGCTCGGATGCTAAGAAACATCGTAAGAGAAGTCGTCCTGACAAACGGTTATTTCAGACCTACGTGGAAAGCTTTCGACAGAAAAAGAAAGTGAGACTCGTGCTGCTAGAGGAATTGATCCGAAAGGTGTTACATCACTAAGGTGCTCTTAGCTCCTGATCACTGGCACTTAGTACGAACAACTACCTTAGCACTACGTTCTGACTTTCCGATTGGAGTTTTAACACAAGTAGATCGCTACCCAGGGCAGATGCCGGGAAGCAAGGTGGTTAAAAGAGTTCTTGCTCCAATCTCTTCGGCGGATCCAACTAAGGAATGAACTGGCTTATTTGTAGTTTTTGGGGAGGAATCCCTTTTTATTTATACTAAATGGTTTTTCCATAAATCATTGGTGTAGCACGTAGGTGGATGAACCCTTATAACATGAGATCCGAGGAAACGCAGTTAAATCGACGTTAAAAATAATCTGAAAAGGTGAATTTTTTAGGAGGAGTATAATTAGGAGGACGATATACCCACTCATGATCTACTAAGAGGAAAGTGGAAGTTTACTTGCTTGCGTAAGGCGGTAGCTTGATTGGTTCGAATCCAATTCGTGAGCTTACTTTGATTGATCCGGGTCGTCATAGCATTAATGTGCTCTTTTCCTCGGATTCATTGGAACACCTTCTTTTTCAGAGCCTCAAGGTCGTGTTTAAATAGTTTCAAGGCAGCTCGACGACAGCGGGGCTCTCTTTGTAGAAAAGTGGTAGCTGTCCGTATGGACACTTTCCTGTCTTGAATACGTCTTGTGGTTCCACCGGGCCGCAGTCGATTACTATAGACCAATCAATAAGCGACTTCCTGGATCAACATAAGGGGAGATCTAAAGAAAGAATGAAGAGAGAGCAGGACTGAGCGCCTAGCGCGAAAGCCCTTGCGCCTTAGCACAGCCCTTCCCCTTCTGGCCAAGCGAAACTTATTTACCCTTGAATGAACGACGAACAATAAGTGGCAGACCGGACAAAAGGAAAGTACAAGAATTGATATCATACGTATCTCCGGTGTCCCTCTTGGAGCCACGTCTAACAACATTGGATTCGCGCGAATATCCCAAGCAAGACGCGTAGGCCTTGCATCCTACAAATCTTATCCCTCCCAACCATCCCTTTCTTCTGAGTATCAATCCTTCCGTGCCGCTCTCGTCGTAAAGTAAAGCTCGCCTTGGGGTCACAAATGTCGGAGCACCTTGGCGCCCAATTGAGATACTTTTTCTCGCTTAGTGTATTAGAGAAAATAAAAAAATAAATTCGGAATGAGCGCACTGCCGGACCATGAAAACGTTCTAATCTACCTTAGTATCTTCACCTTCGCTGCAAAAACAAGAAAAAATTAGCTCAAGTGAAGGGGCCCGCCTCACCACTCCCCTTCTCCTTTTCACGGAAGCCACCAAACCACAGGGGACTCGCCATGAAAAAGGCCTGCTCTTTCACTTGGTTACTTTGGCCCAAACCTTTGACTTTTTATATTTTTATATTTTTTTTTGTAATCACATGCTATCGATAGACAAGGAAATCTTTGTGAAAATCCTACTCATCATGAGTGAGTGTTCCGCTATCATTTTTTGCTTCAACTCCAAAAATGAGCTTAGCCGCTTTCAAGCGGTTTTCTCTTTTTTTCTTAGCTATTTATCGATTTTAATTCTATTGGATAAATTCTCGGTACACATATTTTTGATTCTTTTTTACCTTTTCTTAGTACTGGAATTCCTTATCGTCGAATACAAAGGCTTTTTATCCTTAAATGGGATTTTTTTAGTCATACTTATCGCATATTTGTATATTTGCGAGGAGATCTTGTTGTGGGGGTCCGCTTTGGTTATTCAGCTAATATTCCTGTATCTACTCCACTTTTTATTATTACACAAAGGGGCCTAAGAAATCACTATTCTTTTCCTTACTTTTCCTTCGATTATGCATAGGAGATTTTAGAGAGACCGGCTTTCACCTACAGATTCTCTTTTTAGGGGCTGGGGCCTTGGTTATCTATTTGTGCTTCCTAAGCAAAACGGGGTGGGACCAAGTGATAACATCTCTTTCTTATATAATCATGAATGTTATAATTGGAGGAGTCATAACTCAAAACACTCACGTCTTTTTACATCATTTAATCCCCGTCAATTTGCTCATTTTTTGCGGGCTAGTTTCAAAAAAAAAGAATCACTCCAAAAGATTTTTGATCTGGGAAAAGTCAGAATTCTTCTAAGTAAATTGGTTTTTTTAATCGTTTTACTTTCTTATATGACTGTGAATGAGACTTATTCGTGGATCTGTCCTTGGCTTACGACTTTCGCGTCGCAGATAGGGGTACTCAATATTTATTTATTTTTTTTCGATAAAAAAGAAGATGAATTCTTCCGGAAGGAAGCAAACCACCTTTCTATCTAGACTAATCATTTATGGTGGTGCCGTCTTCTTTTTTCTTCTTTACCCGACCGCTGCTTTTATTTTACTACTTAATCCCCTTTTTGTGAAAAAACTATATAAGGGATCAAAGTCTTTCCTACCCAATTTATCTTTCTTTTTCCGGTATGCCGCTCCGCGAGCAAGGAGTGCCGCGCACGAGCGGAGCGAAAACAAAGCAGGGGAAATCCTTTGATTGCGTATTGAATATAGATCCATGTCTTTCTTGTTCCACTAGCTAGGACCAAATTCTCGCATGTCCGTTTCGTTATTACGACCTTATTTTTTGATGTCAAAGACCAGAAGCTACGCGCAAATTATCATTGGATCTCGGTTGTTCTTAACAGCGATGGCTATTCATTTAAGTCTTCGGGTAGCACCACTAGATCTTCAACAAGGTGGAAATTCTCGTATTCTGTATGTACATGTTCCTGCGGCTCGGATGAGTATTCTTGTTTATATCGCTACGGCTATAAGCACTTTCTTTTTCCTATTAACAAAACATCCCCTTTTTCTTCGCTCTTCCGGAACCGGTACAGAAATGGGTGCCTTTTTTACGTTGTTTACCTTAGTTACTGGGGGGTTTCGGGGAAGACCTATGTGGGGCACCTTTTGGGTGTGGGATGCTCGTTTAACCTCTGTATTCATCTCGTTCCTTATTTACCTGGGTGCACTGCGTTTTCAAAAGCTTCCTGTCGAACCGGCTTCTATTTCAATCCGTGCTGGACCGATCGATATACCAATAATAAAGTCTTCAGTCAACTGGTGGAATACATCGCATCAACCTGGGAGCATTAGCCGATCTGGTACATCAATACATGTTCCTATGCCCATTCCAATCTTGTCTAACTTTGCTAACTCCCCCTTCTCAACCCGTATCTTGTTTGTTCTGGAAACACGTCTTCCTATTCCATCTTTTCCCGAATCTCCTTTAACGGAAGAAATAGAAGCTCGAGAAGGAATAGCAAAACCTAGTTCACTCGCTGAGTATCTTTGCATCCATGGCATTTATAATATTCTGACTAAGCAGACTCACTTTGAAGAGAAAGGTGCAGCTTCGGTTCCAGTGGTTGGAAGGGAATCGGGGGGCTTCCCCTCACAGCTACCACGTGCGAGGCGCAAAGGCAATTCATTGATACCCATCCCGTTAAGGACATCTCCTTTTGACATAAGTCGAGTGCGGTAGAGCAATTACCTATCCTTTTTCCCATGCAACTCAGTACTCCAAGACCTGTCGAAGTATAGACCACTACGACAGCGACTCTATTTTAATTAATCCCCGGAGTCATCTTCTACTTTCTGTTCTGCAAGACGAGACTGACCCCCTTTTACGAGATTTCTAGAACCCCATCCATAGAGCTGCTTTTGCTGGTATTGATCCAGATGCTCAAGTGGGATATAAAGGGGAGCTCGGGTATGTGCCACCCGGGTAACGGTCGAGCAATCGACATGATGTATTGGAAGATACAAATGGATTCGCATAGATGGAAAATCGCGGTGTTTGTAGTCGCGCCAAGTAAGTATATGGTCTTCAGTCAGAAGAAATGATATCAAAATGATTACATCAGAACCTTTTAGTTAATTCGGGGTCCCGGTAGCAATCGCGCAAATGGAAAGCTCTCATTCACCTCCTGCTCGGGCGGAGACTTTAATTGTTTCCTACATTTAGATGAAAGTTTGGGGTGTTGTGTTTTGGCTCGTCTAAACAAATGGTAGACCAAGGTGGAGGTGTGAGGCGCCAACGGCGGGCTGTGAAAGAAGTCATTTTACCCTGCTTGATTGCACTGGATTCATTCGTACGATTCAGGACTTTCTCAAAAAGACGTGAAATCGAACCTTTTTCGAAAACATAGTAAATTGAGCGATAGTTTTTGTCTCTCGTTTTTCGTTCGCCCGGACACCGCTTCTTCCGATCTTTCTTTCATAGCCTTCTTTCTTTCAGATGTATCTACCGCTCTCACAGCCTTGAATTACACTAACATGGCTGATTCCAAGCATAAATGTCATGAAAATGTATCTAGGAGAAGGATAACATAGAGAACTACTGCTCATGTATTAAATTCATCAAAGCCTAATCCTGTGCCACACTACATTCCCAAGCCTCCATATCCTCAACGGTTGGTTGCGCCCAAGAAAGACACTCATTACAATGAAATCATGGAGATGTTTAAGAAAGTCCAAATAAATCTCCCATTACTTGATGCTATCAAGCAAATTCCTTCCTATGCTTAAAGATCTTTGCACACAAGGGTGCAAGAGAGGGTTTCACTTTCTGAGGAAGTTCGCGCCGCGTAAAATCCCAACTAAGTGCAAGGATCCAGGGAGTTTCACTATTTCTTGTGTCATTGGAGATCATC